AATAAATTTATTATTTTTATTCCCTTAATTATTTTACTTTTTTCTATTTTAATTAAAAACAGTTTAAATTGATTAAATTTATCATTTAATGAAGATATAAATAATTTTTTTAATATATTTTTATTTTCCTACAACGAAAATAATATTAATTTATATAAATTATATAATAATCAAACCTATTTTCTAATAATTTTAATAATTATTTATTTATTTATTACTTTAATTGCAGTAGTAAAAATCACAAATATTTTTTTCGGCCCTTTACGATCTTTTAACTAATGATAAATTTATATAAACCTATTCGAAAAACTCATCCAATTTTTAAAATCATTAATAACTCATTAATTGATCTGCCCACCCCTTCTAATATTTCCTCATGATGAAACTTTGGATCCTTATTAGCCGTATGTTTAATAACACAAATTATTACAGGATTATTCCTGACTATATATTATACAGCTAATATTGAAATAGCTTTTTTTAGTGTTAATTATATTTGCCGAAATGTTAATTATGGTTGACTAATCCGAACTCTTCATGCAAATGGGGCATCTTTTTTTTTTATTTGTATTTATTTACATATTGGACGAGGTATTTATTATGAATCTTTTAATCTTTTTTATACTTGAATAATTGGAGTAATTATCTTATTTTTATTAATAGCTACAGCCTTTATAGGTTACGTTCTACCTTGAGGACAAATATCTTTTTGAGGTGCCACAGTAATTACAAATCTTTTATCCGCCATCCCATATTTAGGAACTTTACTAGTAAACTGAATTTGGGGAGGATTTGCAGTTGATAATGCTACTCTTACCCGCTTCTATACATTTCATTTCTTATTACCTTTTATCCTTCTTATAATAACTATAATTCATCTTTTATTCCTTCACCAAACAGGTTCTAACAATCCTTTAGGAATTAATAGAAATTTAGATAAAATTCCTTTCCATCCCTTTTTTACATTTAAAGACTTAATTGGATTTATTATTCTTATTTTAATTTTAACTCTTTTAACTTTAACAAATCCCTATCTTTTAGGGGACCCAGATAATTTTATTCCAGCCAATCCTTTAGTTACCCCTATCCATATTCAACCAGAATGATATTTTCTTTTCGCTTATGCAATTCTTCGCTCTATCCCCAATAAATTAGGAGGAGTTATTGCCTTAGTTATATCAATCTTAATTTTAATTATTTTACCATTTACATTTAATAAAAAAATTCAAGGAATTCAATTTTACCCCCTCAATCAAATTTTATTTTGAACTATAATTGCCACAATTATTCTATTAACCTGAATTGGAGCTCGACCTGTAGAAAATTTATATGTAATTACAAGTCAACTTTTAACAATTTATTATTTCTCTTATTTTATTATTAACCCTATTTTAAATAAATTCTGAGATAATATAATCTTTAAAATTTAATTAATGAGCTTGTTAAGCATTTGTTTTGAAAACTTAAGAAAGAATTATTTATTCTATTAATTTATACTAAATTTATTTTATAATTTATTATCATTATCAGACCAATAAAAAATAATAAATAATTTAAAGAAATAGGTAAATATCTCTTTCAACATAAATACATTAACTTATCATAACGATAACGAGGTAGTGTTCCCCGTACTCAAATAAACAAAAAGGAAATTCTAATTATTTTTAAATAAAAGAATAATCTTAATCTATACCCCCCTATATAAATAATAGTAAATAATAAACTTATAAATAAAATTCTTGAATACTCAGCTAAAAAAATTAAAGCAAAACCCCCTCTTCTATACTCTACATTAAACCCTGAAACTAATTCTCTTTCCCCCTCAGCAAAATCAAAGGGAGTTCGATTAACTTCAGCTATTAAAGAAGATAAAAAACATAATCTTAGTGGCAATATTATAAATAAAAATCACACTAATATTTGATAATTAGTAAACTTTATTAAATTAAAATCTATAATTAAAATAATTCTAGATAATATAATTAAAATTAAACTAACTTCATAAGAAATTGTTTGAGCTACTGCAYGTAACCCCCCCAACAATGAATAATTTGTATTAGAAGATCAACCAGAAATTATTACGGTATACACCCCTAAACTTATACAACACAAAAAAAATAAAATCCCCATATTAAATATAATTATATTAAAATAATATGGAATCACTATTCAAATAATTAAAGATAATATAAATCTTAAAATAGGAGAAAAATAATAAAAAATATAGTTAGAATAATTTAAATAAACTTGTTCCTTAGAAAATAATTTAATAGCATCAGAAAAAGGTTGTAACAATCCTAAAAATCCCACTTTATTAGGCCCTTTACGAATTTGAATATAGCCTAATACTTTACGTTCTAATAAAACTAAAAAAGCAACTCCAATTAATACCCCAATAATTAAAATTAATACCCCAATAACTATATTTATTAAATCTAATATCATTACTATTTATATAATAAATTATATATTTATGACTTCTAAAACCATTACATTTTGTCTGCCAAAATAGCTAAATATTTAGTTCTATTACCAATATTCTAACTATTAAAATTATTTTCAATATTTGATCCTTTCGTACTAAAATATTTTTATTTTCTAAAGATAGAAACCAACCTGGCTTACACCGGTTTGAACTCAGATCATGTAAGATTTTAATGATCGAACAGATCAAAATTTTAAACTTTTGCATTTAAATTTTATCTTAATCCAACATCGAGGTCGCAAACTTTTTTTTTTATTTGAACTAAAAAAAAATATTACGCTGTTATCCCTAAGGTAATTTTTTCTTATAATCATTATTAATGGATCATTTAATCATTTATTTATGTTTAATTTTTAAAAAAAGTTTATTTAATTTTTCTGTCACCCCAACATAATATTTAAATTTATTTAATATAAAAATTTTATATATTTTTTAAATAAATTTAAATATAAAACTCTATAGGGTCTTCTCGTCTTTTAAATATATTTTAGCTTTTTAACTAAAAAATAAATTTCTAATAATAAATTAGAGACAGCCTATATTTCATCCAATCTTTCATACAAGTTTCCAATTAAAAAACTAATGATTATGCTACCTTTGTACAGTCAATATACTGCAGCCCTTTAATATTATCAGTGGGCAGATTAGACTTTAAATTATCAATTCAAAAAGACATGTTTTTGATAAACAAGTGAATATATTTTTTTGCCGAATTCCTTTAATTTAAATTCAATTATTTATGAATATATTTTATTTTTATTTATACTAATTTTATCATTATTATTAATTTTTCTTTATTAAAAATTTTTATTTTATAAAAATTTAAATTTTTGTATTAAATTTTATTTTTATTAAAATTTTTTATAATAAATTATAATTTTTAAACAATATAAATTTTAAAAATTTTAATTTTAATTTATTGTTATTATAAATTTTTAATTTAAAGCTTATCCCTTAAAATATAAAATTTAAATTTTTATAATTTTTGAATAAAATATAAAATTATTTAAATTTAAAATTAAATTTTTTTCTAAAATAACTAGATATATTTAAAAACGATTAACATTTCATTTCTAATTAATTATTTAAAATAATTATGTTACATTAACTTTTTTAATTAATTAACTCTTTTAAATTCGAGATTTTTTTATGCAAAACAATTATTTAATAAACTCTGATACACAAGATACAATAAATCAAATTTTCTTTTTTTTTATTTTTTTTTCAATTATTTCAAATTTCTTTTACAATACTTAATTTACTATAAAATTTTAAATTTTTTCATTAAAAATACTTTAACCCCCATTATTTATTTTTAATTTAAAATTCATTTTATTATTTATAATTTATTAATTTTTCCCCCTCAAATTAATTAAATTTTAATTTCTTTTCAATGTAAATGAAATACTTAACAAGCTCTAATTTGTTCATTCTAGAAACACTTTCCAGTACTTCTACTTTGTTACGACTTATTCCAATTTTAAAATGAAAGTGACGGGCAATATGTACATATTTTAATTTTTAATCATTTTAATAAACTAATTAAAATTACATTTAAATCCACTTTCAAATTAATATTAAAATTAAATTTTTCATTCTAAATTATTTTATTGTAATCCATTATATTCTTAATTATAATCTACATCTTGATCTGAATTAATTTTTAATAAAAATTTTTAAATATTATTATCATTAAAAAATATTTTTTTAACAACGATATATAAAATCTTAAATTAAGTAAATTTATTCGTGGATTATCAATTATTAAACAGATTCCTCTAAATGAACTAAAATACCGCCATATTATTTAAGTTTCAATATTTTTTATTTACTATTTTAGTATTATAAATTAAATTTTTAATAGTAGGGTATCTAATCCTAGTTTATTAACAAATTTATTAAACCATAAAAATAATTTAAAATTTAATTAAATTAAAATTTTACTTAATAATTTAATATTTATTTTAATTATATATTTATTTATTAAATACTGAAAAAATTTAATTTAATTTTTGTTTAACCGCAACTGCTGGCACAAAATTAGTTATTAATTTTTATATTACTAAATCTTAATTTCTTAAATTTTTAATTTTAATTACTATTAATTAAAATTAATTATTATTAAAATAATTAAAAATTCATACTAAAATTTATATGTAAAGTAAATTCATAATAAATTCTTTAAAACATAAAAATTTTATTTATTGGAATAATTTTACACATAGATTTTTTTTTTTTTTTTTTTGAATTAAATAGATAATATAAATTAATAAATTTTTAATACTTCTCTCATTTTTTTTCCATAATACTTATATTAAAAAATAATTTCATTATAATCCGAATACAGTTCATTTTAAATAAGAAATATTATTTAATTAACCTATATTTAAACAAAAATTAATTAATTAATATACATATATATACATTAAATATTATATGTAAACATATTAATAATAAATTAAAAATTTAATATATATATATATATAATTATAATAATTAAATATTTAATTTAAATAATTATTTTTATAATTATTTAAATTTTTATTATATGAGATTATTAGATTTCTAAGCCATTGTTAATATTTTTTTATATAAATATAAAAAAAAAA